TCGACGTCGCTTCATACTTTTTAACGCCGCTAATTCAAAACCGAACATGAAACTTTGGGGTCATTCGGCTTCTTTATGGACGATGGATAGATTCCCAGATAGAAGCCGCAAGCGAAATAAAAAAATTCGACCCATAACATCTATGTCAGCTTTTTGTGTCTGAATGAATTCAAAACAATTCGCTTTCTAGATGATCCCTCTAGAAGAGGGGGATTCTAACAATCCCCATTTTTCTAGTTACTTCGTTCTCTATTTCTATTTGAGAGAATCCTTAGGAAAAGTTTTTTGTTTCCCCCGAGCTAAAATACAAAAAAAAATCGAATCTAAATATGTTGATGTCTTTAGTAAACTAAAGTTATCATTTAATAGCTATTTTGCTTCAATCGAACCTATCAAAAACCGAATTTGAAGATTTAGTTACGATTCCAACTAGACTTTTCCATCTTTATCCATGGATCCTTTACTTAGACTTAAAAAATTGGAAGTATGGATCCAATTCAAAAACAAAATTATGTTTCGCAATTTAATAATCCAAAATTTCAATTTCGAATTGACCCTTGGATACAAATCACGAGAACGGATATTTTTCCCCGAATCTTTTTATTTTCATTTTAGAGTGAAAGGATTCAACTTCAATCCTTTTAAGAAATAAAGTTTTTGATTGGAATATCAATGAAAATGAAGGACCCCTTAACTATTAAGGGGATTCCTTGAACGAATCACACTTTTACCACTAAACTATACCCGCTACAATGGGATTATTGTATAAAAAGGTCTTTTTGTCGAACAAGAGAATCGGATGTAATCAAGATAGAACAGAAATTCAAAAGAATCATGAAATGAAAATTCGAAATTGGAACGTTGACGCCTTTGTCAGGAGTCCTAATGGAATTAGGAACGGGGGGGGGTTTCAGTCAAATAACTAAATTGAAAAATTCATAAAAAAAACTTTTTGATTGGACGAATTTTGACAGATATGGCTCAACAAAACAACTTAAGTCATAAGACAAAAAGAAGTGGATTGTGAAAAAATCCCTAGTTCTTTTTTCCTTTTTTTTTTTTTTTTACTTTTACTGGAAAAAATACTGAAAAAAAAAAAGAAATGAAAGAATAATAAGAAATGACACTTTGATTCTAATTCTCTATCATCATAGGAATGGAAATAGTACTGCTTTTTCTTGTTCTTTGAATCCAATAACAAGTATTTCATTTTTTATTTCATTTTTGGGTTTTCAAATCAAATCCAAATAAAAAATTTTGGTTTATGTTATGGTTCGCATTTTTTCTATGGTCGGCGGTATGTTTCATTAGAACAAAAAAAGTGCCTGGCTGGATACTGACCAGGCCAGGCCGTCGAAGTGGAAATAAAAAGGGCCCCGTTGAGCGAAATTAAAGAGATATTATTTTCTTTAGTTTTTTCTATTTTATCTCTTTCGAATGCTCTCTGTCTTTAAATTTTCTATAAATGATAGAAATGGAATTGCTGATACAGTGCGATCTATTTATATAATAGAATACACAAAAAATAAATAATAGAATACACAAAAAATAAAAAAAAAATATTCTATAAGCTATATTTTCTATGAGCTATATAATCAAATTACTTTCTATATTCTCTAGAATATCGAGAATATAGAAAGTAAAGATATAAAATAAAGTAAAGGCGGCTTTTTTCAAGCATTATTTTTTATTTTTTGTGTAATGTAACATAGTAATTATTATTATTATTTTTTTTTTTTCAATTAGGAGAGATGGCTGAGTGGATTAAAGCGTCGGATTGCTAATCCGGTGTACGAGTTATTCGTACCGAGGGTTCGAATCCCTCTCTTTCCGTTTCGGTCGATCGCTTCGTATCTTTTTTAGTGAACACTTTTCCTTAACAGATAGTAACAAATGTGGAATTGAGAAAACCCTAAGAGCATTTATACGACTAAAGCAAGCAACCCCTTCTTTTTTTTTTTATTCTTCGCGTCCGGGATTACGCCCTGGATCATTAGACAGGAATCCGAAGATGAAGAGAGAAACAAAGAATATCACTACGGTGTAAACAAAGAGTTTGAGAGTAAGCATTATACAATCTCCAAATAATTTTTTGGGGTAAAAGGAAAAAAACTGGATTCTATCTTTTTATACGACATATCCGATTTTGACATCAAGAAATGAAGTTTTTTTTTTTAGAATTTCCATTCTATAAATAGAAAAGAGTTTTCAGAAATTAACACAATTCGAATTCAACATTGTGGTTGGTTCTAATATGGTTTCAGTGAAAGGGGGTTATAATCAACAAATAACAAAAAGAAGGATCAAAATAGATCGTGGCTCCCCAAGAATTTCACTGTTTAAATTGGGGTGAGGGTTCGTTCATAGTGTAAGACTCATCTGATCTTCTCAATTGTTATAATTTTTTTTCTAACTCGGATAAATCATGAAATTTTCTAGCCCAATATTAAGGGTTTCATCGAAAACTTACAGCAGCCTGCCAAACAAAGGCTAAGAGAAAAAATAGAACAGGTATTACTGGCATAACATCTACAATTGGATTCAAAAAAGCGTAGGCCTCAGGCAATTTGGCGAATAAAAAACTACTCGAATAAAGGGCAGAATTAAGACAGATATACATTAAACGAAGGATATTAAACATAACAAACCTTTTTTTGGAGAGAATTTGATTTTGATTGAGTTATTAATATCTTATTGATATAAGATAAAAAGGAAGAAAAGAAAGTAAGGTAGACAATAAAAATACTTCTTGGAACTGAACCAATCAAAACCAAAATCCTTCTATTCTCGTGTCAGAATTGAAGAAATCATACTTTCATACAATATCTTAATTGAATTCTATGTAATGATCAATAAATTAAAAGTTTTATTTTACACTTCCATGTATCACAACCCTAAACTAAAACAATAATCAAATTTTAAGGCTTGGACTGGAATTGACAAATAACCAATACCACTAATACTGTTTATTAGTACCAATAGAAATTGAAATGGGGCGTCGCCAAGTGGTAAGGCAACGGGTTTTGGTCCCGGTATTCGGAGGTTCGAATCCTTCCGTCCCAGGCCGGACAGAATCTAAAAACTTAGAAGGAAACAATGACTTAATCTGGGCCTTTTTGTCTTTATATCTATAAAAAATAGTCTAGCATCCCATAAAATAAGATCTTTTTTTTTTTAGGATTCAGCATCCCCCCAGAAAGAGTTCGGGGCGGGGGTAGATAAGAGTTAGGGAGCACTGAAAGATACCGATTGGAATATCCGTGTCGGTCCAAATCTCAGTAACCAATAATCCTGGTCCACATGGAATGGATTTTCTTTGACCTTAACCTAAAAAATTAAGGTATTTTGTCTTGGGCTTTATTTAATGACTAAATGAATAATTGTAAATCTCGGGAATAACAATTGAGACGGGGGTGATTCATACAGTCTATTTACATTTTACATTATTTTCAATTTGGGGAACGATTATTGAATTGGAAGCCCAGACAAAAAACGACTCAAAATTTTAGGAAAGGCTTATATGCATGGATTGCTATCCTTCGATTTCAGAGATAATGATAATCTTCTTTCGCTTTTTTTAAGATTTATGAGCCCTTACCTTACTATTAAATAATTAACATACAATATACATAATTACTTCCAACGAAAATTGTTCAGTCTAATCTGATAGATACGGAAATCGCCCTTTTTTTATTCTGATTTGATCTTTCATTTCGGGATTCCGGATGAAAGACTAACAACCTAAATATTCCCTCCATCTACAAAGAAAAAGACTGTGTATAGACTTAAGCAATGACTATTCATGATTCCATAATGGAATCAATTACATACCAGTTCCAAACTAGAGAAATGTTATGGTAAAACTTCGTTTGAAACGATGTGGTAGAAAGCAACGTGCGACTTGAAGGACATGATCCGCTGTGGATTTGCATCCACCGTTTTGATTTTCTATGAATGGGCTCTTGGCTCGACATTCTTTCTTCTGCTCTATTAGAATCCTCACCCTTTGGTGGGTGGTAATGTAACTAGGACAGGATGGAGCTCGAGTAAAAGGATTTCTTCATTTCTCAGGGGCAAGGATCTAGGGTTAATACCAATCAATAAGTTGGAAAAAACTTCGTAAGTAAATTTTGATATAGAAATCGAAAGGATCTGATTCGAGCAATTAAAAAATCCAAAACAAAAGCAAGGGGAAATTTTGTTGGAATTGGAAAAACTCTTTCCATCAAAAGTGTATCCCGTGGGAATCAATTGTTCGTATGATTCTTTGATAGAAAGAAATAAAAAGGGGTGTGTTGCTGTCTTTTTTTTTTTCAAAATTGAAAACTAAAAAAAAACTTTAAAGATCACCGAAGTAATGTCTAAACCCAATGATTTAAAGAAAAGATAAAGGATCCTGGAACAAGGAAATACCATTTTCAATTGTCTCAACAATTCGATCCGAATGAAAAATCAAAAAATCGATTCGATTCGAACCGAGACAAACAAAAAAGGAAAGTGGCTTGAGACCGCTCAAAAAAGGAAATGAAATGCCTAAGTATTTTCGTTTGGGCTTTGAAACTTATCCAACTTGAGGTATGAGAGTACGGATGCTTTTTTTTTTTCTTTTCTAAAAAAGAAAAAAAAGCAGGACTTAAATCTCTAATTGATTTGATTATTTTATAGAGTTATTTTCAATTCTAATTTTATACATAGACATAACTATCACTTATAACCATTTTTTTCTCGAGCCGTACGAGGAGAAAACTTCTTATACGTTTCTAGGGGGGATATTCTTCATCTATATCTATCCCAATGAGCCGTTTATCGAATCGTTGCAATTGATGGTCGATCCCGAAGAGAAGGAAGAGATCTTCGGAAAGTGGGTTTTTATGATCCGATAAATAATAAAACCCATTTAAATGTTCCTGCTATTCTATATTTCCTTGACAAGGGCGCCCAACCTACAGGAACCGTTCATGATATTTCAAATAAAGCGGGGGTTTTTACAGAACTTAAAATGAAATTCTATTAAGGAATATAACAAAAAAAAGAGGGTGTGGAGGAGTCTTATATAGTTTTGTAGAATTTTTTCTTTACTATTTTACTATCCCCCCCTTTGTTCTATTCATACCTCTTTCTTTTCGGTTTTTTCAAGTATTTATCGAAAAAGGTATTCCTAAAGTTTTTATTTATCTAATTCTTTAGATATTCTTTATTAATTTCGATATTTATTATACCTTTTTATTAAGATATCAAATTATATTTGTTATTTTGATTTTACTTTAATTTTGAATTTAATAAATAAAATTTAATAAATAAACAATTCACTCTTTTTGTTTTCGTCATTTTATTTATTTATTTATTTTTTAGTATTTTCGCAATCTTGATATTCAATGTAATGTTGACAATAGTGTATTGAACAAATATAATTTGATCGTGGAGAAACGGACTCATTTATCTCCGTCCTATAGGTTTTTTCTTTTTATGTTCAGAATCAATTCGAATTTTTTTTTTTTGAGTTCTTGCTAGTTTAATATTGCGATTCCGTTGTGAAATGAAATTTCGTTCATTTCTTTTTATTCTGATTCTATCTACCCATTCGAATTCTTTGGGTTGCTAACTCAATGGTAGAGTACTCGGCTTTTAAGTACGGCTAGCATCTTTTACACATTTCTATGAAGCAAAGATTCGTCCAAATCCTCGGGAGAGTTTGTAAGACTACGACTGATCCTGAAAGGAATGAATGGAAAAAACAGCATGTCGTATCAATGGATAAGTATGAGAATATTTTATTCTTTTTCAATCGATACAAAACCAAGTTTGAATTCTTGGCGCGGAACAAAAGAAATTGAATTCAAAGTTGGGTTGAGTGAATAAATGGATAGAGCCCTAGGGTTCCAATTAGAGGGAAACAAAAAGTAACGAGCTTCGTTTCTTAATTTGAATGATTATCCGATCTAATTAAACGTTAAAAAGATATTAGTTCCTAACGCGGGGAAAGGGTTTCCCATGAGTGAATTATCGATTGATTTAATGAGTCCTAAGTATTCGTGAATCCCTATTATGGGTTGTAGATGAATGTGTAGAAGAAGCAGTATATTGATAAAGAAAGATAGTTGTTTTTTCCAAATCAAAAGAGCGATTGGAGTGAAAAAATAAAGGGTTTCTAACCACTTTGTTAGAGTATAACAAACATAAACCAATTAAATTAACTGCAAATGAGAGGGTAGAGAATCCGTTGATGAGTTGACCCGTTTTCAAGGTATCTACTTTTTTTTTTTTTATTACAATACTTTGTTTTCACGGTATCGCACTATGTATCGTTTGATCGCCCACTAACTTCCTTACCTTTGTTCCTTTGTTTTTAATAGAATTTCAAATGAAGGAATTTCAAGTCTATTTCGAACTAGATAGATCTCAACAACACGACTTGCTATACCCGCTTCTTTTTCGGGAGTATATTTATGCACTTGCTCATGATCATGGTTTAAATATCTCGACGATTTCGTTGGAAAGTGGGGGTTATGACAATAAATCTAGTTCACTGAGTGTGAAACAGTTAATTACGCGAATGTATCAACCGATTTATTTGAGTATTGCTACTAATGAGTCTAACCAAAATCCAATTTTTTGGCACAACAATAAGTTGGATTCTCAAATTATATCAGAGGGATTTGCTGTTGTGGCGGAAATTCCATTTTCCCTATGGTTGGTAGCTTTTTTAGAAGGGAAAGAAATTGAAAAATCTCATAATTTTCAATCAATTCATTCAATATTTCCTTTTTTCGAGGACAAATTGTTTCATTTAAATTATGTGTTAGATGTACTACTACCCCACCCCATTTGTCCCGAAATCTTGGTTCAACTCCTTCGATACTGGGTAAAGGATGCCTCTTCGTTATATTTATTACGGTTCTTTCTCCACGAGTATTTTAATGCGAATAGTCTTATTACTCCAAATAACTCTATTTCTTTTTTTTTTAAAAGGAATCCAAGATTGTTATTGTTTCTATATAATTTTCATGTATATGAATATGAATCCATCTTCTTTTTTCTATGTAACCAATCCTCTCATTTACGATCAACATCCTCTCGAGTCCTCATTGAGCGAATGTATTTCTATGGAAAAGTCGAACATCTTGTTGAAGTCTTTGCTAAAGATTTTCAGGACATCTTATGGTTGTTCAAGGACCCTTTCATACATTATGTTAGATATCAAGAAAAATCCATTCTGGCTTCAAAGGATACGCCTCTTCTAATGAATAAATGGAAATATTACCTTGCCCGTTTATGGCAATGGCATTTTTACGTGTCGTCTCAACCAGGAAAGGTTCATCTAAACCACTTAGCCAAGTACTCTATCAACTTTCTGGGCTATCTTTCCGGCGTGCCATTCAATTCTTTGGTGGTACGGAGTCAAATGCTAGAAAATTCTTTTCTAATAGGAAATTATATGAAGAAGGTCGATACGACCGTTCCAATTATTTATCTGATTGGATCTTTGACGAAGGCACGTTT